GTTCTTATGGTGTAGAATAGCATATTAGATTTTCAATCTTTTGGGGCATAAAATGTTTATATGTTAAGAATAAAATTTAATTTTATTAGTATAAAATAGTATAATTGTTTTCCAAACAATAGGTTTAGATAATTTAAATAAAATATAAGGAGTAAAAGATTTTAAGTTAACTAAACTGAAGGTTTTCAAAACCTTTAATAAATATTTTTGTTTAAATCTTGTATGAGGTGGTCGATAATAAGTCGGTAGATTGTAAATCTATGAATGAGTAGCACAACTCTCTCATAACACTTAGTAAAGTAAGCTAATTTAAGCTGTTGGGTTCATACCCCGGAAATAAATAATTTAATGTATTTCTTTATTAATTAACATAAAGTGAAAATGGTTTAGAGAGTATAAAAATATTAATATAGTTAATGTTAAGTGTAATATAGTTACCAGAATAATAATAATGAGGCTAAATTAACTAAATTATTTTTTTTTTTAGTATAAAGAGTATAGAAGTAAATGTTGGTGTGTGTACTGTAAGGGACTATTATAAATAATTTTCGTATAGTAGAATTTAGAATTCGTACCTTTTGTATAATGGGTTGATGATTGTTTTACTGCCTGATAGCAGTATCTCGAAGAAAAAGGATTTACTTAATAAGGTGTATGTTAACGTTGCATAGTTATATATTGATTATAAAGTGGTAGTGATATGTTTATCGTTTTTTATGATAGCTAGTTTATTAATAAAAAATATTTAAGTATTATAATATTTAGATAAATAATGTCAAATATAATTGTTTAAATATTAGTTTATTATACAGGGGATAAGCTTTGTATAATTTATAGAATTATATTTATATAAATTAGATTATTAATGTAGAGTTAATAATGCTTTTCTTTAAAAGTAGTTTAAATAAATTTTATATAATTGTTAAATTCATGATGGTAGTTAATAAATTTTTATAAATTTTTAGTGTAAATATTTATAATGTTAACATGAGTATTGTGATATTAATAATATTTTTATTGTTATTATAGATGAAAATGGTTTATATTAGGAAAGCCAGATAAGTGAGATTAAGGAATTCGGCAAATATTAACCTCGCCTGTTTATCAAAAACATCTCTCTTCGTAATTATTAGATGAAGAGTTGGGCCTGCTCGGTGAACATAAGTTTTAACAGCTGCGGTATTTTAACTGTACTAAGGTAGCATAATAATTTGCCTTATAATTTGAGGCTAGAATGAATGGTTTGACGAAGGTTAATCTGTCTCTATCTTATTTTTTAGAAATTAATTTTGAAGTGAAAAAGCTTTAATTGTTTAAAGGGACGAGAAGACCCTATTGAGCTTATAATTTGTTATTACTGCAATAATTAATTTATGCAGGGGTAATATAAATTTTAATTGGGGTGATTAAGGAATAAATTTGTATTAGTAACTTCCTTATAATTAAATATTGTTATATCAAGTAACCAATATTAAATATTGCTTTTATAATAGTTACCATAGGGATAACAGCGTAATTTGTTTAGAGAGTTCTTATTGAAAAATGAGATTGCGACCTCGATGTTGGATTAAAGTAACCACAAGGTGCAGAAGCTTTGTTAGGTAAATCTGTTCGATTTTTAAAACTTTACATGATCTGAGTTCAGACCGGCGTGAGCCAGGTTGGTTTCTATCTTTTAAACTGGTAATTGCCAATCTTAGTACGAGAGGACCAGAATAGAGCTAAAATTTTAATTAAAATATAGAGTTGGCAGAAATGATGCAAATAGTTTAGGTCTATTAGATAAGATAATAATTCTTACTTTATAAAGTTAAGGTGGCAGAGTGAGTGCATAGGATTTAAGATCCTAATAGGAATTATATATAATTTTCTTAATAATGTTGGTTGAATTAATATCTAGTGTTGTAGCTTTTATTTGTGCACTTTTGGCTGTTGCTTTTTTCACACTATTGGAGCGAAAGGGGTTAGGTTATTTCCAAATTCGTAAGGGACCTAACAAAGTGGGGTTAATAGGGCTACCCCAGCCTTTAGCTGATGCGGTTAAGCTATTTAGTAAAGAATTGGTGAAGCCAACTCTTGTAAATGTATTTCCTTATCTAATTTGCCCCTTTATAAGGTTATTTTTAAGGCTAGTATTGTGAAGATTATATAATAATTACTTTGTATGCAGAATAGGTGGTTTAAGTATATTATTGTTTCTATGTGTTTCAAGATTGGGTGTATATAGAGTAATAGGAGCGGGGTGGTTTTCTAATTCTAAATATGCATTATTAGGAGCTGTTCGTGCTGTTGCTCAAAGTATTTCTTATGAAGTAAGGATGTCTTTAATTTTAATAAGGTGTCTTATAATAACTGGTAGGATAAGATTAAGGGTTATTATAAAATATCAGATTTTTGTCTGAGTTGTGTTTGTGAATTTTTTTATAATATTAATATGATTTGTCTCTTGTGTTGCTGAAACTCACCGTGCTCCCTTTGATTTTGCCGAGGGTGAGTCTGAGTTGGTGTCTGGCTTTAATGTAGAGTATGGTGGAGTAGGTTTCGCAGTTTTATTCATGGCTGAGTATGGAAACATTCTCTTTATAAGGGTTTTAGTAGTTAGCTTGTTTTTGGGGGGCGTAGTGTTTATTGGAGCTTGGGGTTTAGGTTTATGTATCTTTGTCAGGCTGGTTTCTTGATTATTTATCTGGGTACGTGCAAGGTATCCTCGCTATCGATATGATTTGCTCATATATTTAATTTGAAAAAGTTATTTACCTAGGGTATTGAGTATTTTAGTGTTTTTGGCGGCATATAACTATTTATTAATATACAAAAGATAATTTAATTAAAATATTAACATTGGAAGTTAGAAATTGAGATTTAATTCTTATCTTTTGATATGAGTTTATTATTTATTATTTCTGTAAGATTTTCATTGAGTAGAGTTTGTTTAGTGGTAATTCAACCCTTAAGTCTTGGATTTATATTAATAATAGTGAGATTAAGGGTTAGGAGTATTTTAGGATTAGTAGTGTTCTCCTGATATGGGTACTTACTTTTTTTAGTTTATATTGGAGGGTTATTAGTAATATTTATATATGTAATTAGTTTAGTACCAAATTTAATTTTTTTATCTAGAAAAGTTTTTAGTTATTTCTTTGTCATTCTTTTAGGTTTTTTAATAATAAACTTTATGGTAAACAAAGAACTAATTAATGTCGATATGAAAGAGGTTAGGTTGCTTGATTATTCTTCAATGAGGATACATGGAGCAAGAATAATTATAATATATAATAATTTTTTGAGCTATTTATTGTTGGGAATTATTTTATTGTTTGTGTTAATTAGTGTTGTTAAGATCTGTTATTATTGTGAGGGTCCTTTGCGTGTATTTAAAATTAAATAGGGTTTTATGCTAAGTTCTTTACGTAAAAATCATCCTGTATTAAAAATTGTAAATGGTGCTCTTGTAGATTTACCTGCTCCTGTAAACTTATCAGTTTGGTGAAATTTCGGGTCTTTATTGGGGTTATGTTTAGTTGTTCAAGTTGCAAGTGGTTTATTTTTAGCTATACATTACACTTCATGTGTTGAGATGGCCTTTGATTCTGTTGTTCATATTATACGGGATGTTAACTATGGTTGGGTATTACGTTATATTCATGCTAATGGTGCTTCTTTTTTTTTCATTTGTTTATACTTTCATGTTGGTCGTGGTATCTATTATGGTTCATATATAATAGTAGAAACTTGAAATATTGGTGTGATTTTATTATTTTTAGTAATAGGAACTGCTTTTGTTGGTTATGTTTTGCCTTGAGGACAAATATCTTTCTGAGGAGCCACCGTAATTACAAATCTAGTTTCAGCAATTCCTTATGTAGGTGAAGCTATTGTTTATTGAATTTGAGGAGGGTTTTCTGTTGATAATGCAACTCTTAGTCGCTTTTTCTGTTTTCATTTTTTACTACCTTTTATTTTAATGGCTATAGTAGGAATACATTTGTTGTTTCTACATCAGAGTGGTAGTAATAACCCTTTAGGTATTAATAGAAATTTAGATAAAATTCCTTTTCATCAGTACTATAGGTATAAAGATTTATTTGGGTTTTTTATTTTGCTTTTACTACTGATTGAGATTAGAATATTGTTTCCTAATGCTTTAGGGGACTCTGAAAATTTTATTCCAGCTAATCCTTTAGTAACTCCTTTACATATTAAGCCTGAGTGGTATTTCTTGTTTGCTTATGCCATTCTTCGTTCAATTCCTAGAAAACTAGGAGGTGTTATTAGACTGGTTATGTCTATCTGTATTTTGTTTTTTCTACCTTTACTACATGTAGGGGGGTGTCGGGGGTCTGCTTATAATATTTTCATGCAGGTTAATTTCTGGTTGATGGTTGGTTGTTTTTTCCTGTTGACTTGGATTGGGGGGTGTCCTGTAGAATACCCTTATGAGTTCATTGGTGTTGTGCTGAGAGTTTTTTGATTTAGAATCTTTCTAGTGCGTCCTTTTGTGGATTTAGTATGATTAAATATTTTAGATTATTAGGTTTTTCTGGGTAATAAAAGTTTTGAAAGCTTTTCACAAGTGTTCGATTCACTTAAAAACTTAGTTATAAGGAATTTAAATATTCCAATATTGGTTTACAAGACCAATGTTTTAAAATAAACTATTATAACAGGTATGATTATAAGTGGAGAGTTACTATTAGGTTGTTTTATTTTTATTACTGGTATTTTTGTTTTACTATTTCAATGGAAACATATTTTAAATATCTTACTGGGATTTGAAATTCTCATGTTGGGTATTATTTTTTCTTTTTTATTAAGTTGAGGAGTTAATAGAAATGATTGTAGAATTATAATAGTGATTGTTGTTTTTGGGGTTTGTGAGGCTAGTTTAGGATTATCTCTTTTAGTAAGGTTAATTCGAGCTCATGGTAATGATTACGTTAGTTCTATCAGTCTATATAAATTATAGGAATAATTTTTGTTATAGTAGGAATAATTCCCTTAGTGGGTTATATAATTTGAGAAGTTCGATTATGGTTTTTAATGTTAATGTGTTTTATATCCTTAAAATATATAAGCGTGGATGTATGAGGTATTATAATTAGTAAGTACATATATTGCGATAGAATAAGGGGAGTATTAGTAATCTTAAGATTATGAATTAGAGGGTTAATATTATTAGCTAGTAACAATTCAATTAAAAGGGTGGACAACAAGAAAAACTTCTTTTGTAATTTAGTATTGATACTATGCTTAGTCGTTATTATATACTTTTTATCTATTAACATAATATATTTTTATATTTTTTTTGAAATCTCTTTAATTCCTACCTTAATATTAATTATTGGTTGGGGCTATCAGCCGGAGCGTTTACAGGCGGGGATATACATAATATTATATACTATCAGTGCCTCACTTCCTTTATTAATAAGTTTAGTAATGTTAAGTAATTTGTATCATTCATTTAATATGTTATTAATCTGCCATTTAAATTGTTTAAGGTTGGTGTATGATGTAAATATATTATGATTCCTAGGTATTATAGGGGCATTCTTAGTTAAATTACCTATATTTTCAGTACACTTATGGTTACCCAAGGCTCATGTAGAAGCTCCAATTGCAGGTTCCATGATTTTAGCAGGAGTTTTATTAAAGTTAGGTGGATATGGTGTGTTACGGTTGTTAAGAGTTTTTTTCATTAATGAGTTGATGGTGAGTAATATTATTATTATTGTTTGTTTATGGGGGGGAGTTATTACTTCAATTATTTGTATTGGTCAGAGTGATATTAAGTCTTTAATTGCGTATTCATCTGTAGGGCATATAGGGGTAATATTGTTTGGTTGTTTAAGGAAATTTATATGGGGTTGAGAAGGGGCAATACTAATAATAATTTGTCATGGTTTTTGTTCTTCCGGTTTATTTTGTTTAGCTAATTTAGTTTATGAGAAGCTGAAAAGTCGAAGGTTATTTCTTTGTGGAGGGATAATTAATGTAAATCCTAGTATATGTTTATGATGGTTTTTATTTTGTATTGCTAATATAGGTGCTCCTCCTTTTGTAAATTTAATTAGGGAAGTAATACTGTTTTGTTCAATAAATATATATAGAAGTTGATGTTTAGGAATTATTTTGTTAATAGTATTTTTCGGAGGTTTATATAATCTAATTATATTTATTAGTACTCAGCATGGTGGTATTATAAATTTTATAAATAGAAGCTTTAACAATTTATGTGGTGAATATTTATTATTACTGTTACACTTTTATCCTATATTATTTTTTGTATTAAATATTGGTTATTTAAGCAAAGCTATTATATTTTAATAAAGTTAGTTTAATTAAAATAATAAATTGTGGGTTTATAGATAAATTTTGTTTACTTTATTATGTTTAGTATTTTAGGTATAGAGTTGTGTTTTAGAATTGTTTTATTTAGTTGATGTTTCATAATAATTATAGTTTTAATTTATTTATGTATAAATAATATTTGTTTATTATTTAGGTGAGAATTATTCAATTGTATAAGGAGAAGAGTAGAGTTTGATTTGGCTATCGACTGAATAAGATGTAGATTCAGCGGACTGGTTTGTTTTATTTCTGGATGTGTTATAATTTTTACAATTTCTTATATAAGAGGTGATAGGAGATTAAATCGTTTTACTTTAACCGTAATATTATTTGTTTTGTCAATAAATTTTTTGATTTTTATTCCCAGTTTAATTTCTTTATTATTAGGTTGAGATGGGCTAGGATTAGTTTCTTTTTGTTTAGTTATTTATTATCAAAATAGAAAATCATTATCTGCAGGTATGTTAACTGTGTTAATAAATCGTGTTGGTGATTGTTTTATTTTAGGTTCTATCTCTATAATCGTGGTGTTAGGCCATTGAAATATGTTATGTTTGTGGGAGTTCGATATATTTATACTTGCAAATTTATTTATTATAATTGCGGGAATAACTAAAAGAGCACAAATTCCTTTTAGAAGGTGACTCCCTGCTGCTATAGCTGCCCCTACACCTGTATCAGCATTAGTTCACTCATCTACTTTAGTAACGGCAGGTGTATTTCTATTTATTCGGTTTTTCAAATATTTAAATAGATATGAGTGGTTTAGTATCTTCATGGTTTATGTGTCTATTTTAACTACTATTATATCTGGAGTTTGCGCTTTATATGAATATGATATAAAAAAAATTATTGCTTTATCTACTTTAAGACAATTAGGTGTTATAATAATATCATTAGGTTTAGGAATACCAATGTTGGCTTTATTCCACTTATATACACATGCAATATTTAAAGCATTATTATTTATGTGTGGGGGAAATATTATTCATTGTTTTAGTGGTAAACAGGATATACGACAAATAAGGAATGTATCTAAATTATTACCTGTTACTACAATATTTTTAAATATTTCTAACATAGCTCTGTGTGGATTGCCTTTTCTTGGTGGTTTTTACTCTAAGGACTTAATTATTGAAAGGTTAATTAGAGGTAATATAAATTTAGTACTATTAAGTTTAGGTTTATTTGGAGTGTGTTTAACTGTGCTATATTCAATACGGTTTTCTTTTTATACCATTTGATGTAATGAAAGTTCTGAAGTTTATAGAAATATAAATGATGGTGATCTAAAAATAATTTTTCCTATAAGTATATTAGTAATAGGGGCTTTATGAGGAGGGTTTATTTTTCAGAGGCTGTTTTGCCAATTCTCAGTAGAATTCTTTTTTCCTACTTTTATAAAATTATTTGTTCCTATTTTAATTGTTTCAAGATTGTTAATATCTTTTGGTTTTTGGGATAAAGGAAGAATAACAAAAAACTTTGGTATTTTAAATTATATTAATAGAAGAATATGATTCTTATCTAGATTTATTTGTTACCCTATAATAAATAGTATAAAGTCAATTACTAATAGAAGGTTAAAGGTTGTTGATATAGGGTGGTTTGAGATTGTAGGAGGTCAAGGTTTATTTAGGATAAACAAAGTATTTATATATATCTTGGAACATTGATTGATTGTAATATTTAACTGTTACTTGGTTGTTTTTGTGTTAATAGTTTTTATTATTTAAATAAGCAATTTATTTTTTATTAAATATCTATTGATGATCGTCTGTGTATAGTGTAATTAATAGAGAGAAAATATATCCTTGAATAATACCAATACCCACTTCAAAAATAAAGTAGGGTACTTGAACAAATATAACTAATGTTGTAGTTACAAATCTACTATCTAATATAGATACTGTTATATAATCACCAATTAAAGTTAAAATAATATGACCTGCTCTGATGTTAGCAGCTAATCGAATAGATAATGTAATAGGTCGAACTAGAATTCTTAAAGTTTCAATAATAGGAAGAAACGGAATAAGAAATCTTGGTGTACCTAAAGGTAGTATGAAAGCTAGGCTTGAGTAAGGGTTAGTAACGTAAGAGGACAGGATTAATGAAAATCATAAAGGTAGCGATAAAGTAAATGTTATAGCTAAATGACTAGTTATTCTAAAAACATAAGGTATTAATCCTAATATATTAAAAGTAATAATAGTAATAAATAAGGAAGATACTAACAGCCTAAATCCACCTAAATTTATTCTATATGATCGTGTAGTTTGAATATTAATAAATTGTTTTGGAAGATTTATAATGTTTTGTAAATTTGATTTATTAACTCAATAAGATGAATTAATAAAAAATAGGGCTCATAAGGATAATAATCATGTTATTAGGTGAGCTGAAAGGAGTGTAGAATTATGGTCATCAAAAGACGAAAAGATGTCTACTATCATATTATCAATTGTATTTAACAGATTGGCTAGATTTTAGAGTCTTATTAATTAAGTAGAGATTATTAGTATTTCATCATATAATAGATGTATTAATAGTTAGTACAGATCAGAATAATAAAAATATAAATAATCAGTTAATAGGGGATAATTGTGGCATACAAAAAGTACTATTAATCTAGTAACTTAAAATTGACAATTTTATATTATATTATTAACTAACTTTTTATTCACTAACTAAATTTAATCATTTAATAAAATAATTTATATTCACAATTTCTAATGTAATAGGTATAAAAGAGTGATTAGCTCCACAAATCTCTGAACATTGACCATAGAAAAGTCCTGGTCGGTTAGGGTAGAGTATTAATTGATTAAGTCGACCCGGGATAGCATCTACTTTTACTCCTAAAGAGGGGATAGTTCAAGAATGAATTACATCTGCTGATGAGACAATTAATCGTGCGTTGGTTTTTATAGGTAGAATTAAATGATGGTCGGTTTCTAATAAACGAAAATTACCTAAGTTCAATTCATTAGTAGGTGTTATATAAGAGTCAAACTCAACATCTATAAAGTCTGAATATTCGTACCTTCAGTACCACTGGTGGGCTATTGTTTTGATAGTAATTAAGGGGTTATTAGTTTCATCAAGTAAATATAATAATCGCAGCGAAGGAAGGGCTAAAAGTAGAAGAATGATTGCTGGAGCAATAGTCCAGATAGTTTCAATCTTCTGCCTTTCAGTAATATTAAGACATGAGAATTTATTAGTAATAAGAATCGTAGATATATACATTACTATAGTTAAAACTATAATAATAGCAAATATAGCGTGGTCATGAAAGAAAATAATTTGTTCTATTAAAGGAGAACAAGCGTCTTGAAATCCTAGTTGTCCTCAGTAGGTCATAATTAAATATAAAGTGCTCCTGTTTCGGGAAGTCTATGAAAATCAACGGGTAACCGGTTGTTTCATTCTAATGAGGTTGTAAGGTGATTTGATCAAATAATAGTTCGTTGTGAAATTATGCTTTCCCAAACAATAAAAATAAAAAATAAGACACTGACTAATGAAACTATAGATCCTATCGAGGAAATTATATTTCATTTAGTATAACAGTCAGGATAATCAGAGTATCGTCGAGGTATACCAGCTAACCCTAAAAAATGCTGAGGAAAAAAAGTTAAATTAACTCCTAAAAACATCGTTATAAAATGAGCCTTAGTTCATTGCTGGTTAAGTCTTAATCCTGTTAACAGTGGGTATCAGTGGTTAAATCCTCCAAATAAAGCAAATACAGCTCCTATAGATAAGACATAATGGAAGTGGGCTACAACATAATACGTATCATGAAGTATAATATCTAAGGAAGAGTTAGATAAAATAATACCGGTTAATCCCCCTACTGTAAATAAGAAAATAAATCCTAGTGCTCATAATATAGGAGTATTATATTTAATAGGTGATCCATAAATTGTTGCTAGTCAGCTAAATACTTTAATACCTGTAGGAATAGCAATAATCATTGTAGCTGATGTAAAATAAGCACGAGTATCTACATCCATACCTACTGTAAATATGTGATGGGCTCACACAATAAAACCTAGTAGTCCAATTGACAGTATTGCGTAAATTATACCTAAGGCCCCAAAAATTTCTTTTTTAAAAGAATGATGAGATACAATATGGGAGATAATCCCAAAGGCAGGTAAAATTAAAATATAAACTTCTGGGTGTCCAAAAAATCAAAACAAGTGTTGGTATAAAATAGGGTCCCCTCCTCCACTAGGATCAAAAAATGTTGTATTAAAATTTCGGTCGGTAAGGAGTATAGTAATAGCTCCAGCTAAAACGGGTAAGGATAAAAGAAGAAGAATTGCTGTAATGAAAACAGATCAAGCGAATAAGGGTAATCGTTCTATTTGTAAGCCTTCTCATCGTATATTTAAGATAGTTGTAATAAAATTAATGGCTCCGAGAATAGACGAAACTCCCGCTAAATGCAAGGAGAAAATAGCAAGGTCTACGGATGGACCTGCATGTGAAAGATTTCTAGATAAAGGAGGGTATACTGTTCATCCTGTACCAGCTCCTCTTTCAACTGCTGAGGACGCTAATAGTAATGTTAAAGAAGGAGGAAGCAATCAAAACCTTATGTTATTTATACGTGGAAATGCTATATCTGGGGCTCCTAATATTAATGGAACCAGTCAGTTACCAAAACCTCCAATTATAATTGGTATTACTAAAAAGAAAATTATAATAAATCCATGGGCGGTTACCACTACATTATAAAGTTGATCATCATTTAGAAGTGATCCTGGTTGTCCAAGTTCGGTTCGGATTATAAGGCTTAAAGAAGTACCTAATAAACCGGCTCAAATACCAAAAATAAAGTATAATGTACCAATATCTTTATGGTTCGTAGAAAATAGTCATCGCATATTTAATAAATATTAAAATAGAAGGAAAAATAATAAATCTTCTTATTAAATTAAAAGAAATGATAATATTATAAAAGTTGTTGTAGGTATGCATTCTTATTATTTTATAAGATTTAATTATGAGTGTTAAGGATATATTTAAATAAAAATATAACCTAATTAGTGTACCTAGAAATATTAAAAGAGTTAATATTATAAATTTCATTTCAACTAAAGAAATAATAATAATTAGTTTAGATATAAATCCTAGTAGAGGGGGTAGACCTCCTAATGATAGAATAAGCGAGATAGTGATAATATTACTTAAATTTCCTTTCTGAGAAAATATAAATAAGTGGTTACCTAAATATTTTCTTAAAATATAAAACAATGGAATAGAAACAATAATGTAGTTTATTAAATAAATTAACGTGAGAGATCTATTAATTGTAATTATGGAAAGTATTCAGCCTAGATGGGAAATTGAAGAATAAGTTATGATTAGCTGAATATTAGTCTGGTTTAATGCCATTAAACTCCCTATAATAGTAGATATTATTGAAAAAACTAAAATTGTGTTTATATTAGAATTTATTAATCTTAATATAAATAAGGGGGCGATTTTTTGTCAGGTCAATATAATAAATAGAATATTTCATGATATTTGTTTAGTAATCCTAGGTAATCAAAAATGTATAGGAGCTGCCCCTAATTTTATAATTAGTGATAGGGTTACAATGATACTAATAAAAGTGTTACTAAACATAGAATATCAAGATAAGTTATAATAGTATATAAGAATAGATGATATTAACAAGGTTCCAGATCTTATTCTTTGAATAATAAAATATTTTATCGAAGCCTCTGCCTCAAGTATTTTCCCTTTAATATTAATTAAGGGTAGAAATCCTATTAAATTAAGTTCTAAACCTATCCATATTGATAGCCAGTGAGAAGAAGATAAAGATAGTATAGTACCCGAAACTATAGTTATAATAAATAAAAAATTAGAAGGAAAAAATTTATTGTTCATAAAAGGTAGAACAGTCTTGAATTGCTCAAAATAAAGTTAGCAGCTTTATTTTATTCCTAATTACCTTTACGTAAAATAAGGATGTAAGAACATCTAGGTATGAGCCGAAATCATATATGATAAATCAGTTCTTATTTAGGGCTTAAATTATTAAGGATTTAAATTAATCATTATCTAGATTAAAAGTCTAGTGCTTATAAATTCGGCCACTTAATATTAATTAAGATCCCCATCAGTAAATACATGTATATAAAATTAATCAGACTACATCTACAAAGTGTCAGTATCAAGCGGCTGCCTCAAAACCAAAGTGGTGATTAGTAGAGAAGTGATGATATAAAATTCGTACCAGACAAGTCAGTAAAAATATTGAGCCAATAATAACATGTAGCCCATGAAATCCCGTGGCTACGAAAAAGGTAGCTCCATAAATTCTATCCGAAATAGAAAAGGATGTTTCTTGGTATTCTTGAGCCTGAAGAAATGTAAAGTAAACACCTAATATAATAGTAAGAATTATTGATTGGACTACTTCTTTATGGTCTCCTAATATAAGAGAGTGGTGAGCYCAAGTGACAGTAACACCAGAAGCTAGTAAAATAGCTGTATTTAGTAATGGTACTTGAAAAGGATTTAAGGGTTCAATATAAATAGGGGGTCAACATGCACCTATTTCAGTATTAGGGGCAAGTCTGCTGTGAAAGTAAGCTCAAAAAAARGCAAAGAAAAAACAGACTTCGGAGGTAATAAATAGAATTATACCCAACCGTATACCTAAAGATACTTTTGCTGTGTGATAGCCTTGAAAAGTTCTTTCTCGAATAATATCTCGTCATCATTGGAATATGGTTATTAAAATTAAAAATAACCCAATATATATAGTGGTCATCCCATGATTATGAAACCAGGACGTTATACCTAAGGTTAAGAATATAGCTCCAAGGGACCCTGTAAGGGGTCAAGGACTATACTCTACTAAGTGAAAAGGGTTTCGGATCATAYTCTTATTTATTGATACATTAATTTGCATTTTTCACTTTTATAAAATGCTTATTTTAGAATAAATGAAAATAAGTTAATAGAAATCTTGGTTGATACTAATAAATTGTTTTAATAAAAATGTAAAGTAAAATAGGGGGGTTAAGGAGCCTTTTTTTACGTAAAAGAAAAGGTTGGTTAAGTAGAAATACAGAAATGTATTTATATATAAAATTATTTATATCAAAAAATATATTTATATCTTAATATTTATTCCTTTCAGTATTATGTTGAACTAAAGAGGTAAAAAGTTCTTGTTTATTCTCAGTCTCTTAATTATGAACTTGTTGGTATTCATTTTGTGTAAGCTAATGACATAAGCTAGATAAATGTTTAGAGTATAATATATACACGGCGCAATAGAGTTAGAGAGTATAAAAATAGTAATCTTCGAGGTATGTCTAATGATCTTGTTTAAATTTAATAGTGTTTATTATATACATACCATAAATGAAAAAACTTTAGTGTGTATAAAATACATTATGGTGTAAGAGCACATAAATTTTTGGGGTTTAAGGTAAAGGTTCATTACCTTTTTTTGTAAAAATTATTATAAAGGTTTTATAGTTTATAAAAATATTAAGTTGCAAACTTTAAGATACAATTGTCAATTGTTAAAACTTATAAAAATAAATTGATATTGGTGGATTTGTTTCCTTGTAACATAAATGTTTTTTATTATTTAATTTGGCTTTAGTTATATATATAGGCTATAACTAATTTTATATATGCTAGAATTGTTAATTGTCGTTTTATTTAAATTATTATTAGTTGGTTAATTTAATATTAATCAATTAGTAGTGTATATTATTAATATAATATTAATATAATAAATAATAGGTTACGCAGTATTTATAATTATACAATGAATGAAAGTTTGATATAGTTAATGTTTTTAAAAGTGGTTTAATTGGTGCCAGCAGCTGCGGTTATACCTATACTTTAAGTCTATATAAATATAGTATAAAATAAAGTAATAAGTTATTGTATAATTTTTAGAATTAATGAGTAAAACAATTGTAGGTAAAATTTAATTGTTTTAATTAATTAAATAATTCTAATATTAGTTCTTTGAAAATAAGGTGTTTGTAAACTAGGATTAGAGACCCTATTATTCTTTATTTTAAAAATTTATTTACTTAAGTAGTACGAATAAAATAAAAACCTTTTTTATTTTGTTTTTGTTTGAAACTTAAAAAGCTTGGCGGTGTTATATATCCTTCCAGGGGAGCTTGCTTATTAATTTGATAATCCCCAATTTATACTCACTTCTTTTTGAATTTTTAACAGTTTGTATATTGCTGTCGTCAGTTTATTTTGTAAAAATTTTGTAAAAAACTTAATAACGTTTGGGTTATAATGTCAAGTCAAAATGCAGTAGATGGAGAAGGTTTTAAAGTGAGCTACAATTTATAATATTTAATCGGATTAAAATAGTGTAATTCTATTTATGAAGTTGGACTTGGTAGTAATAACTAGTAATAGTAAGTCTATATGAATTAGGTTTTATAATGCGTACATATCGCCCGTCGCTCTTGTTGGGAAATAAGATAAGTCGTAACATAGTAGGAGTAGTGGAAGCTGCTCCTGGAATGAATACAAAATTTAACATATTAAAATGTGTCTCACTTACATTGAGAAAATAATTATTGTTTAATTAATTTTGATATAGAGTACTTAAATAGCTTAAAATTAGAGCATAACGTTGAAGGTGTTAGGGTGATAGACATATCTTTGAGTATAAATTTAATTTTTTTATTAAATATCTATTGATGATCGTCTGTGTATAGTGTAATTAATAGAGAGAAAATATATCCTTGAATAATACCAATACCCACTTCAAAAATAAAGTAGGGTACTTGAACAAATATAACTAATGTTGTAGTTACAAATCTACTATCTAATATAGATACTGTTATATAATCACCAATTAAAGTTAAAATAATATGACCTGCTCTGATGTTAGCAGCTAATCGAATAGATAATGTAATAGGTCGAACTAGAATTCTTAAAGTTTCAATAATAGGAAGAAACGGAATAAGAAATCTTGGTGTACCTAAAGGTAGTATGAAAGCTAGGCTTGAGTAAGGGTTAGTAACGTAAGAGGACAGGATTAATGAAAATCATAAAGGTAGCGATAAAGTAAATGTTATAGCTAAATGACTAGTTATTCTAAAAACATAAGGTATTAATCCTAATATATTAAAAGTAATAATAGTAATAAATAAGGAAGATACTAACAGCCTAAATCCACCTAAATTTATTCTATATGATCGTGTAGTTTGAATATTAATAAATTGTTTTGGAAGATTTATAATGTTTTGTAAATTTGATTTATTAACTCAATAAGATGAATTAATAAAAAATAGGGCTCATAAGGATAATAATCATGTTATTAGGTGAGCTGAAAGGAGTGTAGAATTATGGTCATCAAAAGACGAAAAGATGTCTACTATCATATTATCAATTGTATTTAACAGATTGGCTAGATTTTAGAGTCTTATTAATTAAGTAGAGATTATTAGTATTTCATCATATAATAGATGTATTAATAGTTAGTACAGATCAGAATAATAAAAATATAAATAATCAGTTAATAGGGGATAATTGTGGCATACAAAAAGTACTATTAATCTAGTAACTTAAAATTGACAATTTTATATTATATTATTAACTAACTTTTTATTCACTAACTAAATTTAATCATTTAATAAAATAATTTATATTCACAATTTCTAATGTAATAGGTATAAAAGAGTGATTAGCTCCACAAATCTCTGAACATTGACCATAGAAAAGTCCTGGTCGGTTAGGGTAGAGTATTAATTGATTAAGTCGACCCGGGATAGCATCTACTTTTACTCCTAAAGAGGGGATAGTTCAAGAATGAATTACATCTGCTGATGAGACAATTAATCGTGCGTTGGTTTTTATAGGTAGAATTAAATGATGGTCGGTTTCTAATAAACGAAAATTACCTAAGTTCAATTCATTAGTAGGTGTTATATAAGAGTCAAACTCAACATCTATAAAGTCTGAATATTCGTACCTTCAGTACCACTGGTGGGCTATTGTTTTGATAGTAATTAAGGGGTTATTAGTTTCATCAAGTAAATATAATAATCGCAGCGAAGGAAGGGCTAAAAGTAGAAGAATGATTGCTGGAGCAATAGTCCAGATAGTTTCAATCTTCTGCCTTTCAGTAATATTAAGACATGAGAATTTATTAGTAATAAGAATCGTAGATATATACATTACTATAGTTAAAACTATAATAATAGCAAATATAGCGTGGTCATGAAAGAAAATAATTTGTTCTATTAAAGGAGAACAAGCGTCTTGAAATCCTAGTTGTCCTCAGTAGGTCATAATTAAATATAAAGTGCTCCTGTTTCGGGAAGTCTATGAAAATCAACGGGTAACCGGTTGTTTCATTCTAATGAGGTTGTAAGGTGATTTGATCAAATAATAGTTCGTTGTGAAATTATGCTTTCCCAAACAATAAAAATAAAAAATAAGACACTGACTAATGAAACTATAGATCCTATCGAGGAAATTATATTTCATTTAGTATAACAGTCAGGATAATCAGAGTATCGTCGAGGTATACCAGCTAACCCTAAAAAATGCTGAGGAAAAAAAGTTAAATTAACTCCTAAAAACATCGTTATAAAATGAGCCTTAGTTCATTGCTGGTTAAGTCTTAATCCTGTTAACAGTGGGTATCAGTGGTTAAATCCTCCAAATAAAGCAAATACAGCTCCTATAGATAAGACATAATGGAAGTGGGCTACAACATAATACGTATCATGAAGTATAATATCTAAGGAAGAGTTAGATAAAATAATACCGGTTAATCCCCCTACTGTAAATAAGAAAATAAATCCTAGTGCTCATAATATAGGAGTATTATATTTAATAGGTGATCCATAAATTGTTGCTAGTCAGCTAAATACTTTAATACCTGTAGGAATAGCAATAATCATTGTAGCTGATGTAAAATAAGCACGAGTATCTACATCCATACCTACTGTAAATATGTGATGGGCTCACACAATAAAACCTAGTAGTCCAATTGACAGTATTGCGTAAATTATACCTAAGGCCCCAAAAATTTCTTTTTTAAAAGAATGATGAGATACAATATGGGAGATAATCCCAAAGGCAGGTAAAATTAAAATATAAACTTCTGGGTGTCCAAAAAATCAAAACAAGTGTTGGTATAAAATAGGGTCCCCTCCTCCACTAGGATCAAAAAATGTTGTATTAAAATTTCGGTCGGTAAGGAGTATAGTAATAGCTCCAGCTAAAACGGGTAAGGATAAAAGAAGAAGAATTGCTGTAATGAAAACAGATCAAGCGAATAAGGGTAATCGTTCTATTTGTAAGCCTTCTCATCGTATATTTAAGATAGTTGTAATAAAATTAATGGCTCCGAGAATAGACGAAACTCCCGCTAAATGCAAGGAGAAAATAGCAAGGTCTACGGATGGACCTGCATGTGAAAGATTTCTAGATAAAGGAGGGTATACTGTTCATCCTGTACCAGCTCCTCTTTCAACTGCTGAGGACGCTAATAGTAATGTTAAAGAAGGAGGAAGCAATCAAAACCTTATGTTATTTATACGTGGAAATGCTATATCTGGGGCTCCTAATATTAATGGAACCAGTCAGTTACCAAAACCTCCAATTATAATTGGTATTACTAAAAAGAAAATTATAATAAATCCATGGGCGGTTACCACTACATTATAAAGTTGATCATCATTTAGAAGTGATCCTGGTTGTCCAAGTTCGGTTCGGATTATAAGGCTTAAAGAAGTACCTAATAAACCGGCTCAAATACCAAAAATAAAGTATAATGTACCAATATCTTTATGGTTCGTAGAAAATAGTCATCGCATATAAAATAAAATTTATAAAAGGATAAATTTATTTTATTCAATTTAAAGATCCTTGGTTTCATTCATGGTATAAACCTAATAGAAGAATCATTAGAAAAATAATAGATCTTGTCAAAGGTCAGTGGGAGTTTGCTTTTATAATATTAATTGTTAGAGGTAGTAGTAAAATAATTTCGACATCAAAAATTAAAAAAATAACAGTTAACAGAAAAAAACGTATTGAGAAAGGGGCACGAGTGTGAATTGAAGGATCAAATCCACATTCAAAAGGTGAGTTTTTCTCTCGGTCTATATAAGATCGTTTGTTGATTACCAACCCTAAAATAAGAAGAATAAAATTAGTAAATAGAAGAATGGTCAAATAGGCAGAGATAGTTAACATAAACACAGAAGGATAACCTTATAATTTATAACATCAATATAATCCGTTCATTCCGGCGCAGTGTTGGCCATTGGAGTAATAAATATTACAATTTTTTAATTAACAGTTAAATGCCTCTAATTTGGCTTTCCATTGTATTAAAATAATAATGGTATTAAAGAAAAAAATCTTTCTTTATGAGTGCAAATCATACCTTCTAATATAAAGTATAATACCATGGTTATATTTAGTAAGGTTAATACTTAAGATCCCCATCAGTAAATACATGTATATAAAATTAATCAGACTACATCTACAAAGTGTCAGTATCAAGCGGCTGCCTCAAAACCAAAGTGGTGATTAGTAGAGAAGTGATGATATAAAATTCGTACCAGACAAGTCAGTAAAAATATTGAGCCAATAATAACATGTAGCCCATGAAATCCCGTGGCTACGAAAAAGGTAGCTCCATAAATTCTATCCGAAATAGAAAAGGATGTTTCTTGGTATTCTTGAGCCTGAAGAAATGTAAAGTAAACACCTAATATAATAGTAAGAATTATTGATTGGACTACTTCTTTATGGTCTCCTAATATAAGAGAGTGGTGAGCYCAAGTGACAGTAACACCAGAAGCTAGTAAAATAGCTGTATTTAGTAATGGTACTTGAAAAGGATTTAAGGGTTCAATATAAATAGGGGGTCAACATGCACCTATTTCAGTATTAGGGGCAAGTCTGCTGTGAAAGTAAGCTCAAAAAAARGCAAAGAAAAAACAGACTTCGGAGGTAATAAATAGAATTATACCCAACCGTATACCTAAAGATACTTTTGCTGTGTGATAGCCTTGAAAAGTTCTTTCTCGAATAATATCTCGTCATCATTGGAATATGGTTATTAAAATTAAAAATAACCCAATATATATAGTGGTCATCCCATGATTATGAAACCAGGACGTTATACCTAAGGTTAAGAATATAGCTCCAAGGGACCCTGTAAGGGGTCAAGGACTATACTCTACTAAGTGAAAAGGGTTTCGGATCATAYTCTTATTTATTGATACATTAATTTGCATTTTTCACTTTTATAAAATGCTTATTTTAGAATAAATGAAAATAAGTTAATAGAAATCTTGGTTGATACTAATAAATTGTTTTAATAAAAATGTAAAGTAAAATAGGGGGGTTAAGGAGCCTTTTTTTACGTAAAAGAAGAGATGGAAAGTTACAAACATGGAAATGTATAAATATTTATAATAATATATTAGTTCATATGCTTTTATATTAATCTTGATGTTGAAGGTTTTAATTGTACTTAGTAGTTTAAATATCTTGTTTATAGTAAATAGTGTTTAGTAGATTATAATGCATTCACTAGATTCAGACTTCTTATTATGAGCTAGATAAATGTTTAGAGTATAATATATACACGGCGCAATAGAGTTAGAGAGTATAAAAATAGTAGTCTTCGAGGTATGTCTAATGATCTTGTTTAAATTTAATAGTGTTTATTATATACATACCATAAATGAAAAAACTTTAGTGTTAAGTA